AAGCATTAAAGGGCTGAAACGATCATAAACTAAACGTCTACCAAAAAAATAGTTTCAAGCAAAAGAGAAACTGAATAAGATGGTAGTGCTTTTTTTCAGTGGCGTTAAAAATATAGTTTTTTTTATTAGTTTTAGTTCTTTTTGTATGTTGTTCAATAACAATTTAAGCATTTATCAAATATTCATTGAGGAACATCAGCCAAGGTGTAGCGCAGTCTGGTAGCGCATCTGTTTTGGGTACAGAGGGTCATAGGTTCAAATCCTGTCACCTTGAGTCAGAATCAAAGTCAACTAAAAACATGAAAATCAATCGACCGTTATCACCTCATCTTACCATTTATAAGCCACAGCTTACTTCTACTCTTTCTATTTTTCATAGAATTTCTGGGGCTTTCTTAGGGGCGGCCGTTAGATTACTTGTGATTACAACAAAGGCGCTACTGCTCGAGGGGCTCAGGGCTTACCCAATAGCAAGAAAAAGGAAGCATGCCACAGAAGCAGCGATAAAGGAGATATTCGTCGGCTAGGTTATCGGCCTACTCAAGAATCCTCCGCGAGTCCGCTGGCGCTTGCCAAATGAAATCTATATATAAATATATATATAGATTTCATTTAGCATGAGATGATAAAACAGAATCGCAGTTCTTTTCGGGTCAGCCTACTCTACGGCGAACTAGTGCAAAAAAAATGCACGCAAGGAATCGCACGAACGAACACTGTTATGCTTTCAGTCTGCTGGCGGCTAAGAACGGTAAGGACGAAAGAAAAATAGATATATTTTTACGCATGGAAGCAGATTACCCAAAGTAATGGGGACAGAGAACTAAACGACATCTCAAGCGCTATAGCTCACAGGTGATATCGGCGAGATCCAACCATACACTATGATTTGAGTTGGAAGTCAGAGGACCCATAGTACCTGCCTGATCCTAAAAGAATCGTGTAAACAGGAAACTTGTGGATTGAATAAAAGGCGAAGGGGTCTATGCACCTGCCTAGTCTGGCAGGTTTTACTCTTCAAAACTCAAAAAAGAAAACGGCAAATATATCTATTTTTTGTTGCGCCCTATTAACATCAAGATGTTAATACATTATATATGATGATACATCCAATGCCATTAATAATCCAATCAGTAACCGGGAAGGGCAGGCACCCAACGAGCCGCAGTCAATGGAGCCCGTCTCCTATGAGTTTAATTTAAATCAGGAGAGTTAGTGAGCCGTATGATGGGAGACTATCACGTACGGTTCGGAGAGCACTTAGAAGGCAGGAGTTAATCATAACTTCCTACCGAAGTTTGACTCTATCCATTATGCTTTTTTTTAGTATTCTTTTCTTAAAAATAGGCGATCTTAACCTTACTTTTTATTATCTTTACCGGTACGCTTTTTTCTTCACTTTCTATTTCTATTGGTTGATCTTAAGCGTAGTCAATTTCAGTTTATTGGCTTTGTGCTATCATATGAGTAATGGAATTCGTCATTTATTGTGGGATTTAGGTTTTTTTCTAGAATTATCCAAAGTATATACTTCCGGAATTATTATGTTATTCTGTGCAGCTTTTGTAGCTGTATCAAATATTATCCGATTCTATTTCTCATAAACGCGAAATACGATAACCCCGAAAAAAAAGGTCTATATATATATAGACCTTTTTTCCCTGATAGCTCAGCGATGCCTCGCAATCAGATCGACTTTATCTTGCGAAGGCTTAACTAAGACAAGCCTACAATCTGTACTATTTCGGCCGATAGGATACTTTTTAGATAGGCAGAGCCGTATGATGGACAATTGTCACATACGCTTCTACAAGAAGGGGCCGGACCAAAAAGGCCAGTTTCCTTTTACTCTCAAAGAAAAGGTAAAAAGCAATGAAAGCTCATAGAGAAACCTTGGGGCATTGGCTTCTTCAAAGAATGACTGCCGCTTCTCTAATTCCAACCATTCTTATATCAAATGTTTCTATTCCCACATGTTTGATTCTGTTAAATATTTTGTTATTCTGGCATATTCATGTGGGAATTGAAGAAATTCTGACAGATTATGTTCACCATGAAATAACACGAAATTGGATCTTGATTCTTTTCAGAGTATTTTGTTTAATAATTATCAAATATGTTTTTTTGTTTTTTGTTTTTTAAAAAAACTTTCTAATCATTTAGAGATTCAGATAGTGCTAGAAAGCAAAGATAAGCGCGCAGAGCGCAGCAAAAAAAATCTATATAGATTTTTTTTCTGGTGCTAGTAGAGGCCGTGTCATGGATGAAGTTAGTAAGTAATTAAATGGTTACTAATGATGCTTTTTTCCATTGTCCTCTATGTGCTTGTTCTGGTTTCTATTGCCCTTGCCATGAAAAAAAGGGCAAAGCAGTACTTATTGGCTAAGGAACCGGCATGTGCTTGGCTTGAAACCGAGTTGGCTTTCGAAAAAAAGACTCTTATTATGGATCTAGTAAAATATTTAACATTTTCTATGATTCTTTTTCTCTTAGGTATTTGGGGAATTTTCTTGAATAGAAAAAATATCCTTATTATGTTAATGTCAATTGAGTTAATGTTACTTGCGGTCGATTTAAACTTTTTGGTATTTTCGGTTTATTTAGATGATATGATGGGTCAATTATTCGCTTTATTTGTTTTAACGGTGGCAGCTGCGGAATCCGCTATTGGGCTGGCCATTCTGGTTATAACTTTTCGAATTCGTGGGACTATTGCAGTGGAATTTAGGGCGACCGTTCGCGTCGCCTACAGTCATTGTTTAGCCATATGGAAATTATTCGCAGTTTTGCGCTAGCAGCCATATAGCAAACCACGCGAGGCCCTATTCCGCGTGCCAGGCATAGAGCTTACCCAACCACCGTGTAAACGGGTGGGAACCACAGCATGCTCTAAAAACGTAGTTGGAAGAAAAAACAAGGAAGACCTCATGATGTTAGAGTATGTCGGTTCACAAAGCAAACGAATGATTCTAGCTCAAACAACCCAAGACCACTACGCTAGCCTGCTCTTGTATGAGATGAGCCCCTGCTCTGGCAAATCAAAGTCTCTTTCGGTCAAACTGGACCTGCAGTTAATCACGAGGAACTCCTTGTGGTAATGCACACGAGTGCGCGCTGTCAAGCTCTCAGTCTGCCATCAATAAATTATGGTAAGACCAGAATGGAAAAAGAAACCCTGCGGGCGGAATATTACAGAGCCTGCACGAGGGAGCAGATTACCCAAAGTAATGGGGACAAAAGACTGAACGACATCTCAACGCAAAATGGCCTTGAATTAAAATTAGCAAAAAACTGTAGGCAACACCGGTGAAATCCGCTTTCGTCCAGCTGACCGAAGTGGAAGTCAGAGGGCCCATAGTACCCGCCTGAGCCGTACGTAGTAAAAAGATTTTTTTCGCTAAAACTGCTAACAAAAGGGAAGGGGCCTAACCGTCTGCTGTACCTTAGCAGACCATATTCAACCACGTCTTCTAGCGAAGCCCCTATGGGTTTCAAATGGGATTTGTCTAAAAATAAAGAGAAAAGCAATTTAGGGCGCTGTCGCTCTTTTAATGGACTTTTGGATTTTCCGCTTTCGCAAAGCTAAGGAAACCTATTCAAATCTGCAAAACATCGTGGGCAACCTGGACTCATGAATAATGCTTTATGTCCAATTAGGGCAGCGGGACCTGAATCGATGACACCAATATCGGACAAAAGGAGACCATTGATGGAACCGAAACTGGGAGCCCTATAAAACGAAGCACAGTAATCGAAAAAAATTCAGTACAAAACGAATCTACATGCTGCCATTTGCTCTGCGGACAAGGCAGAATAAGAAGCCGAAAATGGAAAACGCCTTTTTGAAGACCTACTTTCATAAGCAAAAAAAAAAATAGATATATATCTATTTTTTTTTGCGGTATCACGGACACCCAGATGGAAGCATGGAAACAATCTATGAGTGGAAGAGGTACTCCACGCAAAATAGAAAAGCGAAAAAGGGATATACTAAAAACCATACTGTCTTCAATGCCAGCTTAGTGGCGTCCTTGTCAAAAGCCCTACCTTGACTATTTAAAATTCGTTTCATACGTTCTAAACTACAGAGTAAATTCTGCTATCGAGAATTCTATGGCATCACTTGCTTGATGACTAAAACGCTGCGTAACTGCTCTTCGTGCTTCCTTCATTATATTGGAAATCTGAAGAGAATGCACCATGTTCAGAGTATTAAGGACGAGCTCGCAGGAGATAATGAAAATGCATTTTTTTTTATGTTATTTTTTCTCGCTAGAATTCCTCATGATCGTCATAATGAAAAAGCAAGTTGCTTTATGGTACTTAAGCCACTTAGAGATGGGTCACTAAAAAAACAAGCCAAAATCTAACGACAAAGACAAATCCGAATAGAGGTTGAATTAGAGAGCCGTATGATGGGCGACTATCTCGTACGGTTCGGAGAGGGCTCGAATACCAAAGCATTCAATATGTTTCTGAGAAAGTTCCACTCTATTTAATTGCATGAAGGGATAAGCACAAAAACAAGTGCTTCGTCTCTATTCTTCAAATACGGAGTATATGGGAGAGGCAGGATTCGAACCTACGTAGAAAACCTTCAACAGATTTACAGTCTGTCGCTTTTAACCACTCGGCCACTCTCCCCCAAAATAAAGAAAAAATTATTTATTTCTATTAGAAATCGGTCAATCCGCGCGTGTATGTATGTATGGTATGGAACCTTTAATGGGTTTGAACTAATCGATAGATGCATGTACCGTTGGTATATATTATTGATTCATTCATTATGCACTTTCTTTAAGCATCCTACAGGATTTGAACCTGTGACCTTCAACTTAGAAGGTTGTTGCTCTATCCAACTGAGCTAAGAATGCAGTACAAAACTAACCTTCATTCATTCGTGAACTACAAAGAAAAAAGCTGTCTTCGTATGACGAATAAAGGGCGCGCAGCGTGAAAATAGCACCAGAAATAAAAAAGTCATACATAAAGCAAAAAAAAATATGATTTCGCCATAGATTCCCGTGGCTATATGCGCTCTATGCCATGCCTTTTACTCAATGAAATAGAAAAAAAATGCTCGGCTGTAATACGGCTTTAGTACATAGTAATTGCATTATGATGAATGAGTACCCTTAAATGTAGTAAAATTCTAGAGGCGAACCCTTAACTACTAATGAGATGAAAATAAAATCTTGGTAGGGCCTTACGATTGATTGCGCACTTTGCCGGGCGCAGTAAAAGCCAACCCAACGTTTTTTTCGCCCTTATTAGGTTTAACACACAAGGAAATATCACGAATTTTTTATTTAAAACTATTCTGAAAGAAGCTAGAATTCGTTTTTTTTGGATATTTATTTGCTTCAGTTTAACATGGTTTACGTGTTATTGGTTTTCAGAAGATTTGTTTTTTTTGTCAGCGAAATCCTTTCTTATTCTCTCCTATTCGGGTTTTATTTGTACACAATTAACGGAGGCCTTAAGCACGTATGTTACTATTTCTTTAATATCATGCTTTTATTTTTTCTTTTCTTTTCTAAGTTATCAAATCTGGTGTTTTTTGATTCCTAGTTGTTATAAAGAACAAAGAAAAAAATACAACAAATTCTTTTACTTAAGTGCTTTTTGCTTCTTCTTGTTTTTTTTTGCCACTTTTGTTGGAATAGTTCCCAATGTTTGGCACTTTTTATATGAATTAAATAAAACATCAACTAATCTGCTTATAATAAAGTTACAACCTAAGATTTTTGACTATATTTTATTAACTGTTCGTATTTTGTTTATTTCATCAATATGCTCTCAAGTACAGGTACTTGTGATTTTTTTGCTAGAATCAAAAGGAATTTTTGTGAAAAGCTGCTGTAAAAATCGTCGTTTTTTTATGGTTCTTTCGATTTTTACAGCAGCTTTTTTAACACCTCCAGATATCTGGTGTCAAATTGTCGCTTGTTTACTTATTTATTGTATAATAGAGTTGACCATTTTTTACGCATTGATTATACAAGTTTATAAGAAGCAACGAGTCCTTTAACCGAAATTGGGCCATGGCCAGGGGCCAGGCCGCGGAGCGCAACAAAAAACAAAAATCTAGATAGATTTTTTTTGATCTTTGGCCTAATTTTGCCTGCTGCTATGCATGAAGCTTTAACCATTTATCCATTCCTTCTTGGCTACCTTTCTTTTTTCCTTGCCGATGCGGGAAGAGGACGCGCAGAAGCCCAATAGCTTTTGTTCGCGCTGCCCTCCCCCACCCCACCCTAGATGCTTTATGGTCGATTTGGATCCGGCCAAGCAGAGCAAAGCGACCGTGACGACGCCATCGAGCAACAAATAAGCGCTTCGCCGAAATGGAGCTGCGACGCCCACTATGCCATAGTCTTCGCCAATTCGATATGATATGAGACTAGGCTCGCTTATAACTGTTACAAAACTAGCCAGGGCGCAGCAAACAAAAGTATTTTTCACTCCACACTACAAAGCGGACTTAATTCCCCGCTTATTTTTCCGTCTTTAGCCTCGAAGACACAGAAAGATAATACGAGGCCAAGAAAAAAGCTCATAGAGCATAAAACGAATGCTCCGTCTGCCCGGGCATACGAGCTTTACTTTCTTTTTTTGCGCAATTGTAGTATTGTCTTTATGTCTATAGCAAAGAGCCAAAAATGGTTCAAAAAAATCAAAAGATTCCCGGAATATTTTCACCATCTACGAGAGATTAACTCTGTTATCGCTCTGCCAATAAATAATTTACATACGTTCCTGCTTTAATCAAGAAGGTCTAGATCTATGCTATAAGGGAATTGTATTTGTTGAGGTTCATATAATACCACGGCTTTTAATGTTTTATAATTAACCTCCAAATGAGTAGGTTTTATTCTCCATATTCGATTACTCTGAAAATTTTGTCTTATTTTTGATCTAATGAAATATAGAAAATTATCTTGGATAGATATAAGATCACCCTTGGATAATTGAAAACCAGGAATATTGACCATTTTATAATTGACACAAATTTTTTTATGACTTATTAGCTGCCTTGCTTGACAAATGGTTAAACAGAAATTAAGACGAACCAGAATAACGTCTAATCTTCGTTCTATATCGAATAACAAACTGTTTTTTTTATCTAGATAAGTCTGCGTTTTAGACCTTCGCATCTTTTTAATGGGTAATTTTCCATAAAAAAGGGACAACTTTTGTATAGTTTGTAATTCTTTGGAAAAGTCAGATTGTTTTTTATTTGTTTTTTTTCGAAGCTTCAAAATAATGGCTTTTTGTTTTTGAGTAAGTTTTTTGGTCTGCCAAACATTTTCCGAAATTTGACGACAAGTTTTAAATCTTGATGCAGGCATATGAAGTTTCATTTGTTTTTTTAGCCATTGCGGATAACGGGAATCGAACCCATATCTCCTGCTTGGAAGGCAGATAATTTACCTTTAATCTATATCCGCCTAAAATTTTTTTTTATTTCTTCTCGCTTTTTTTTTTCAATCTCCATTTACATAGCAAATTAATATTAGGTTGATTATTGGTTCTTTTGAGCCGATGATCTTATTAAGATAAGGATGGATGTCTGAGCGGTTGAAAGAATCGGTCTTGAAAACCGAAGTATTGAGAATACCGGGGGTTCGAATCCCTCTCCATCCGTAAGTAGGGTAATTAGTTAACCTTTTTTAAAACAAAATAGCATGTAACCTTTACAGATCTTAACGTTGTGTAATTATTTTGCAGAATCAAGCAAAAAACAAGATATTCTCTTTATGAAAAAAAATATATAATCATTATTTATGATGATTCATTCAAGAAAAAGTAATGATCTTGAACTGGTGGCTCTGTGCTTGGTAGCCAGAAAATAGGGCAGTACCCTGAAGAGCTTGAGGAGATTTTTACTCAGCGGGACAGCGCGTATCGTGCTGTGGCTTAGCTCGAGGCGCAACATTGAGCCATGTTGCAAAACGCGCCACAGTGCACTGGACCGAAATATATAGATGTCATAATCTGTATAGTATTGGGTAAATCAAAAATTTGCATGTTTTTGTACATCACGCGCTCAACCACAATATAACAAAGACGACAATAAAAAATAACATAATAAAATCGCCAGTATACCAATCAAATGACCTACAAGATAAACTACCGGCACTAGTGATTGACTGCGCGAAAGCAAAGACCCGCTTCGCCCTTTTTCTTTCGACGCAGTCAAAAAGATACGATGCTTAGATAGTACACCCGCAAACGCAAAAAACAATATGACTTATGGATCATTAATAAGCAAATCTAGTTTAGTTTATTTTTACAGTGACGAACCATGAGAAATAACTTTATCTATAGGCACGACTCAGAAACCATAAAACACGACCTAACCTATAGGGTTAGGCCAAATATGATGGTGTAAGTTCAATTCTAGTTTGACGAGAGGGCCTTTGACCCATTCATGTGACTGTGATTAATCGATCAGTAATAAAAAATCTGGCAATCCATGGGCCCTTGAGCTACCATCTGAAATGGTATTGAGGCCATTAAGAGAGTCTAATAACTAAAGAAAAGAAAAAAAAATTTCCACAGATTAAATCAAATTTTGGCGGATATGATGGAATTGGTAGACATGCCAGGTTTAGGTTCTGGTGACTATAATGTTTGTGGGGGTTCGAGTCCCTCTATCCGTACAAGTCGGAACTTCAAGTTCTGCGATCACCAGGCCTTTAGTCGTTCGGCTAGCCTACTATATAATTACTGTTTCTTAGTTAATACTGCTTCTTGAGATAGTATGCCACCAGCTATGGTAGATTGTCGAGCTGCACCCGGCATATTCGACTAATGGAAGTTGAATAACGAAGTGACCACAAATTTACGCGCAGATCAACCAAATAGAAATGAAGAATAAAGGTGCCCAATCCACAGTAAGCGTCAAGTATGACAATATTATGAAGTGACGACGATAAAATAACATAATGAGTCCACGATTTTTCCTAGGTAATATAAGCTTAAAGCTAACCCTAAACTCTGCCCTTATCGCAAAACATAAGGCTATGACGAGAATTTCCAGAAACTTATCTTTCCTTAAATTATGATTATTCCCAGCGGAAGTTACGAGGCTCCAGAAACAACTATTTGTTTAGCATTATTATTTCCTAAATATATCATTGTGATATATTTGATATTAATATGACATGCATTTTCTAATCCTAACCTATTTGTGCGGAAGGGACCGCAGTGATCGCACTATCCTCTAATCACTGCGGTTATTTTTGTGTATCTAACGCCTAAAAACAGGCTTAGTAATTTGAGTGGTTAGGTTTAAGACCCATATCAAGATTAAGTGTAATCAGATTGCTTGATCTATAGATATAAATCCCTATGATGTTTTGAATTTTTTTATTAAAGATTTATGGCTGCGGCCCTCACCTAAATTCATACGACATTTGACAAAAAAAAGGTATAACTACTATTAGGAAATTTAGTATTCTATCATAAATTTGTAAATCAATGGATCTTTCACCTCGCATAGTATTTGTACTCTTGCCCCGTGGATCGAACACCAGTCGTGATCAAACTGTTTTTGGAAATTAGGAGAGAAGCCATGCTGCTTAATTGGCGAAAAAAGAATATACGTTTATTCATAAGAAGTGTGCTCAATTCATAAATCAGATTCTAAACTATTATGTGCTCTATTTATTTATTATGTATGCATAAGAAAACAGCTCAGGCTTAAAGTTATAGGTCCTTCATTCACGATATAGATGAATAATTTGATTATCAAAAAATATTGTATATTGTAAGAGAACCTAAGCAAATTAACCGCCCCTACGTTGTTCTGGTATGAGCCATTGGCAGAGTGGGAAGTTATTTCGTTTTTGTTTTAGGCGGGTGCGTAGCACTTTACAAGCTTCGAAAAAAAGGCCGTAGGTAGATTTTTTGGAGTATAGCCAAGTGGAAAGGCTTCGGTTTTTGATACCGACAGGCAAAGGTTCGAATCCTTTTACTCCAGATTTATGTAATTTTTTATTTTATACAAAAAATATATATATATTTTTTTTTCAATTCCAATCCAATCTATATAAAGCTAGCTGACGTAGAAAACTACACAAGCCTCCTAATGAAGCCAAAATAAAGCCTATCCAAATACAGAAAATGAAAGGTAGTTTCATTATGGTAATATACCAGCCTGTTTCAAAACTTCCAGTTCCAATTAAAGCATATAGATCCGTAAAAAGATTACTATGTATAGCCACTTTGGTAGTGCTTGTTTCTCGATTAGAAAAAGAAAATCTTTTTTCTGGGAACACAGTCAACCAAAGTGGGAAACTATGATGTTCGCGATTTTTCCATGATCTGTCACCATGGAAAAAAGTTGAAAAAAAATATATATATTTTTTTTCAACTTTTTCATTCTGGTACGAAAGCGCAGCAAGTGGCAACAAGTCGATTATGGCACGAAGTGATTCATCATAATCAAAAATGAATGGATTTTTTAAGGACGGTTTATAGATAATCAAATTACCACAAATGGAATGAAAGGTGGGTCCATGTAATTGATCAATACCTCGCAAACAACAATGCTCTCTTCCTATATGTAGTTCAGAACCTAAAGGCAATAATGAAGTAAACTGTCTCTTTTTTGTGTTGGTTAACCTAAGCCACAGCATCACCGCAGGGGCTTGGCTTCCGAACCGTACGTGAGCCTACGGCCTCATACGGCTCTTCTCAAGGGGAACCTGAAAACTTCATAATAAATGAATAATAAAGCGGAAATTTCCATAACATTCGCCTAAAAATCTTTTTTGCTGTTTATTCTGCTTATATGAACTCTCCACCATTCGTTATGCTGCGCCCTGAGTCCCCGCGTCGGCCTGGCACTTCGAGATTTACTTTACTAACGCGAGCAAAGTGAGCGTTTGCCCCGAAGGTCTTGTCTTTTCGGAAGAATCCTGTTCCCACTAGCTTACGGCCCGGCTGGCCTGCCAGTTTTACTGGAACTTAATGGGAATTATTCCGTTCCCTGGTTAGATTTTTGGATGTGAGATTTACTCCACGAGGAACAGTACGAACGTAGATGAATATCATCACGACCTCTTTTTCCGTATTGTTAGGAATGCTTAACGCCATTTTGCCAACTAGCGTTACCCGCGGCCTTTTTTGCCATTGGCAAGTCTCTCAGTGTGGTCAATACTGGGTGTTTTTGAGCAGCGAAGCTTATACCCATTCACATTAAGTTCATCCTAAGTCCTTGAACCTCTTGCACTAATTTGAGAAGAAGCCGTCTTCCTATCAAGGTTCAAGAGTCGACTGAGCATCTCAGCGGCGGGATTTAGAACCCGAATTCAACCAGAGTTCACGCCCACATGGCGTGAGCTTAAACACGAGATGGTCGCGCATAGGCTGCCGGGTCGCACGACAGAATAACACCCATAATAAAGATGCAAACTCCTCCATGTGAAATTTTCATAGTCATGGGAACTTTTCGAAAGTCATGACCAACATCCATCAGTCTTTTCGGTAAGGCGCGAACAATAAAAAATCTATTCCAAATATTTTCAAGGACGAAAGAATAAGCTTGCAAAAAAGCAAGCAGAGAATAAAAAGCCAAAATTTTGGTTTTCTCGTTGAAGCCGAAGGTTTTTGAAAATTGCAGCAAATAAATCAAAAATATTTTGGATTTATTTGAAAGAAATAAAAAGGAAAAGTTTTCTTTCTTTTTATTTCTTTGTTTCTTTTTTCTGTCAGGCCAACAAAGCGCTTGGCGCTTTCTTCTCTGTGCCCGCTTACGCGCTTTTCTTTTCTCTTCCATTCCAAGCCTACGCTCCTCGTTTGCCCACGTATCGCGCCTATATTTAAATGATAAAAAAAATGTACAAAATAATAAAAAACAAAGTACACTACAGAAAGATTCTAAATATGACAAGTCTCCCATAAATTTAAAAATAAAAAAATTCGAAAAAAAAAAAAAGAAGAAAAAAAATGCATTTTTAGCTCTAGTTTTTGGGGAGCTTTTTTCAATTATGTTGAGTAATAAAATGCGTTTTGCTTTTACCAAAACTATCCTTTCTGTTTTCTCCATAGAGCGTATGAATCCCCTGGAATGTACATGAACTAGAAGCAATAATAAAGAGGTAAAAATAGGTATTATAGTACCATGAGAAAAAGGAGCACCTGTGGGAACATCTCTACTTACCAACCATTGAAATAGTATGGGTGCTGCCGTACCACAAAGCACAACCATAAACATAAGAAAAAAAAAAAAGTTCTGTAGTTGGACCATCTGCTCTATTTGTTTTTAGGATTTTGCTTTAAAGAAGAAAAGAATACAAGATAAAAAAACTCAAAATTGAAACAAAAAAATGATTCATTGGCAGGGCCGAAGGCTTCTCTTCTTCGGCCTTCGGCGAAGGCTTTGCGCCCCCGGTACGCTACTTCTGTAGCCATAGCTCCTGGAAGGCGCGGAGCCTTCGCATAACAAATGACAGAAAAGCCAAAGGTTTCACCGTGTGGATTCGAAATGTTGCTAGCTTTTTCTCTCTTTGGCCCAAAAAAAGAGCTTTTTTTCTTTATGTATTTTACTTGTTTTGTATCCAATTAGTTTGTCATGGCCTTCTTCGTCCTCCATCAGCTTTGATAAACGAGTAAATTGACGCAAGTGCACGAATAGAGTACTTCGCCGCGAATACCATAAGATCCGGTTTACGCGTTTTGGGGTCCTCAGGCTTTGATTCAATGATAAATCAGAGAATGCACCAACTAGCCTAGTACTTGATTGCCGCTTCATTTGGAAAAAAAACATCAAAGATATGCTAGTAATGTTGAGGAAGAAAAACCATAAAAAGATTCCTCGTGTAGAATCTGTAGCAAAACTATGAACAGAAGTTAGCAATCCAGAACGTACGAAAAAAGTTCCTAAAACACGACATAGAAAAGTGACCATATTAAGAAACAAAGTCCAATAATTCAATTTAGGGAAAATTACTGAATGAATACAAGCTGTAGCTAATAGCCAAGGCATAAAAGAAGCATTTTCTACAGGATCCCAAAACCACCAACCCCCCCACCCTAATTCATGATAAGCCCACCAACTTCCTAGCAATATGCCTACAGTTAAAAAACACCAGCATGTCAAGATCCAAATTTGAATTTGTTTCCACCCATGGTATTGTGGGCCAGAGACCACTTTATTCGCGCTACGGGTCCAACCAAAATACAAAAACGCAGTATTTGCTTTATGAACAACACGCTTAGTCCACTGGCTCTTTGTAAGATTCAGCCGCTCTTTTGACCAAAGCGAAGAAGGCGACACCAAGTGCCGAAGCCCAAGCAGGCTTCTATTGCGTAGCAAGATGAAAGCAAAACTGGGATAAAGAGAACAGGTATTTTCAAATAGATTTTTTAGAATTTTCTTTGCATTCTCCTGAGTAATCAGCTTATTTGTTATGCGAAAGAAAGCATCAAAAATTTCGGCCTTGCTTTCCCTTCGCATTGGCAAATAGAGTGCAGAGATAGCATTCATTATTTTGGCTAGACATAAGCAAAAACCGATAGCACTGGCGACATATCCTGCATAAATGCAGGGAGGATGTATAGCTAATATAGGATCTTGTAAAACAGGATTTAATTCTGCAAGTGATTTAGTACAAACAAATGAAATTCGAACAAAAGGATTGGAACTTGCTAATAAGAAAATCGAAAAAAATAGAGCAATGCCCATATAAATTCGCCGTTCATCAATAAAGGAAACTTTATTATTTGCATTTTGTGCCAAAAAGAAAAAATCTAAATTGTTACATAAAGCGTAAAGCAAAAAAAAAAATCTAGATTTTTTTTTTTTCAACTCTTTCCCTTTTTTAAGCCTTATGGGCCTTTTATTTTCTTCTGCATTTACACCATCTTTTAACCTTTTATCCGAGAGCTCTTGAACGATACCTGAGGGCGCCGCTTGGGATTGGCTCTCGAGGGAGCTTTTATGATTTATGGTGCCAAACAGGTTCTGCAACAAATGATGTCTGAATTGTTTATTCTCTTTTTTTATGAAGGAAGCGGAGCGAAAAGCCACAAGCGGTCTGCGAAAAAAAAAGAGATTTTTGCTGCGCCCTCGTTTTGAAACATTGCAGGGTCGAACCCGATGACCCAAAAAAAATCCATAGAAACTTAGGATCCAACACCATAATAACAAACTGCCCTCATGATTAGACCATGTTCCTGATATTTTATAAAATAAAGGCGCATTAGCATTTGAGTTGGTAAATACATTGTAATTGAAAAAATCAGAAGAAATATAGCAAGACAAAATACCAAAAAAAGAAATAGTAAAGAGAAAAAAATAAAGTGAAATAGCCGCAGGTCTTTTGTTGTAAGTTAATGCGACAAAAATACTCAGTACTAAAAAATAATGGCCCAATTCATTATACATTTCAGTAAATTTTGCTTATAATTAGCAAAAAAAATAGATTTTTTTGCGTTTTTTAACGCAGAGCGTTGCTTTGCTTCCCTCAAAGCCTTGAACAACTTGCTTAAACCAATACTAAAAGTCCACTTTTCCTTAGGTGCTTTTGCTTGATTTATTGTCTGTATAAAAAGAAACCTGTTTTCTATTGTTGTTTTGCGGATTTATTTGACTTTTTACGGAAAAACTAGAAAAAGATAAAATAATTTGACGTGTTTCCAAAATAAAAAAAATCCCGCTTAAACAAAGAAAGCTAGTAAGGATTAACAGGATTGGAATGAGCATAGAAATATGTATTGAAGTACCAAATTGGCTAATGCTGGAAGGTTGATGCAATGTATTCCACCAGTTTACAGAAAATTTAATTATTGGTATATTTATTAACCCTATACAAATAAAAATAGAAGCGACGTCCACGGAAAACTGTTGAAAACGCAGTACACCTAAATAAATAAAGAACAAGATTAATACAGAGGTTAGACGAGCGTCCCACACCCAAAAGGTACCCCACATAGGTTTACCCCAAAAACCCCCGGTTAATAGGGTAAACAATGTAAACAAAGCACCTATTTTGGCGCCGCTTTTGGAAAATAACTGAAAAAGCGGATGTTTTGTTAATAAGAATAACACACTGCTGATAGCCATTGCGATATAAATAAGTAAACTCATCCAAGCGGCTGGAACATGCACATAGATAATGCGATAATTTTCACCTTGTTGAAAATCGGATGGTGCTACCCAAATACTTAAGTAAATAGCCATTGCTGCTAAGAACCAACAAAATCCAATGAGAATTCGTGCATAGCGAAAAGAGCATAACATGATCAAATAAGGTCGTAGTATTTCGAAATACATAGGGATTTTCTAACGTTTTATCATAAAATAATAATCCATCAATGGCCCAGCTAGAAAAAAAATATGGATCATTTCGTGCTAATTATTGAAAATTCGACAGCTTTTTTTTCTGCTTGATTTGCTCTTTGCTTTGTGGAAACCTGCCGAAAAAAAGCCAGCCCAGCAAAGAAACAAATTTTCTTCGCTGAGCGCTGCGCTTTGAAGCGCTTTACTAATAGGCCTTCCTAAGATATCTATAATGCGAAAAAAAAGAAGCTTTGCGCTCTGCTAAGCTGGATCATTCGCATCTGGGCCACCTAGAAATAGTTTTCTTACCCAAACTTCACCAAATCCCTGCTTTCTTCTTTTGCCAGAATTAGACAGTGTACAGGAGTCTAGTATAGAAAATAAATACAGAAGGAAAAGAATATATATATATTCTTTTTTTGTTTGCTCCACAATATTTACGATGAGTGAGCCGCTATACCCGCAAAGGCAATCAATCCTATTGGCTTATCAACTTTTGTAAAGTAATTGAAACCAAAATAGGATAAAGAAATAAAAACAAAAGTAAATATCCCATTAATAGAAGAACATGAAACCATTCTGTTTCGGTAGAAGCGCAAAAGATAATTAAGGGTAATAGAGTGGGTAAAGTGGTAAGATTTTGCAAACTGTTCCAACTATGAGATATTATTCCAAGAGCCAAACAAGAATGAATACCACACATAAGAGTAAATATCAGACTTCCTATAATAAGGGTGAACCAATTCATTTTGAGTTGATCAAATTGGTATAGAAGTTGTACCACTGGAAAAGTACCAAAAATACCACTTATTTGAAGAACCCAATGACCTACCAATTTAGAAAGTAATATTTTTTGCAAACAATAGCCGCTTGAACAATACAATTCGAGTGTACCATCTTCAAAATCATTCTGAAGAAAACGTTCGGGAAGAAAACAAAACGATAAACAAATCCAAATTAGACCTAAATGAAAATGACATAAGAAGTCTTTAGAAAAGCCTATCATTAAGGGCATGACTACGATATATGACAGAAATAGAGAAAAAGTCGTTATTAGTGTAGATGAATTAAGTAAAATCTGTTGATAAAAAAGTTTTAGAAAGAGTTTCAAGCTTCTTTTTCTCCATTTTCAGTCCGAAAAAAACAATCTAGAGATTGTTTTTTTAGCTAGGGCCTGCGGCCTCGACTTAAGGATTTTCGCGAGAGCGGCCAAGCACTTTGTGAAAGAATGACTGTTTTCGTAATCAAATTACAAAATAGATATACAAACTGTATAGAATCATCATTCACTGGAATGGGATAAGTTATTAATTTTTGTAATCTGTTTGAAATATTAGAATCCACCAAAGATACGATAGGTATTTGTAATTGATTGGCTTCAAGTATAGCCATAGAATTTTTATTTGCATTTATTATTACTAAACAATCTGGAATATCGTGTGTCATGATTCCTTCAAAACATTTTTGCATCTTTCTAAAATGCGGAAAAAAATCGAAGGGCGACGATATAGAGGCGTCTTTAAATTTGGAATGCGCAGAGAAATTCTGAAAGTGTTTTTGTACATTTTTCATATGTTTGCGATTGGTCAAAAATCCTCCAATCCATTTATGATTGATATAGCTCTGATTGGTTGTTTTTGCCATTTGTTGAACTATTTTATTATATTCTGGATCGGTATTTACTAATAAAAAATGGCCTTTTGCACGAATAATAGATTCAATAAAATTACAAGCCCTTCGTAAACAAATAAGTGTTTTTTCTAAATTAATAATAGCCATTTCATTTCTAAATCCGTATAAATATCCTTGAAAATCAGAAGTAGGTATTCGATGGCCCAGATATGCATTTGTACTTAATAATTTTTGAATAACCAACAAACTAGAATTGTACATAGTTCCTTTTTTTTATTTCTGTTTAGATAGCTCAGGTGGTTAGAGCAAAGGACTGAAAATTCTTGTGTCAGTGGTTCAAATCCACTTCTAAACACAATAGAGTGAAGCTTTCTATTAAAGAATTTTTAAGGAGTTCAGATCTTAAAAGAATAAAGTGGTCTGAAAGTCGATCTTGCAGTGGCTTTAAACAAAAGCATGCTTCGTTCCGGAGACTGCTTCACAAAAAAAAAAATATATATATATTTTACTTATCTTGCTTCTTATCTTCGATAAAAAGCAACCTCAAAGTTTGAAGGCCTTGCCAAAAGGTCGCGGGCGCTTAGCTGGTTGTTGCCTGCACTGTCTGTGTTGCAGATGGCGGGTAAGTATAGAGGTTGATCAAAGTTTTTGACCTTCCTTAAATAAGAAAGTGCAGTACTTGTAAAGAAACGGTAGAATTTAAAGTAGGCTAAGGACGGATTTGAACCATCTTTCTAGGATTTGCAATCCAATACATTACCTTTATGTTACTTAGCCATTTTTTTCTATTTTCGATATAAAAAAAATGAATGAAAGGCCACAGTCTTCGCAGCCCCTTAGGCCTTATTCGTTAAGAGCCGCGTGTGTATTCACGCGGCGACGATATCGGACTCTTTTTTTGCGAGATAGGCTAACTGGTGATAGAAAATGGATGATATCAACATAAAAAAATCTATACTTTTTTTTTCGTGGCTTCGAGCAAAAAGCCGTATGACACAAAACTATCATGTACAGCTCTGTAAAAAAACACAACAATAGCAGCCCGAATTTCGCCCCACTCTCTAGCAATTACTATGTAATTGCATTCCTCATGAAACTGAGTATGAGGGCGCAGCGTGGTCTGAAAGTCTCTCTAAGCAGATGAATCAGGTTAAAAAATAAGTACTAAAAAAAAGAAAAAAAGCAACATGAGCTTTACTCAACTATTTCCCCAATATAATTCTAGTTTGAATCCATTACGCGGAAGCGCTATACAATGTTCAGTTAAAAAATTACGACAAAACATTATATTGGTGAATACAGGGCTGAAAACTCCAATAATTTGTTTCCAACATGAGCTGAAAAGAGTGCCAATCACTAAGCAAACGAGGTTTATTTTGGGAATTGAAGATGTGGAAGTGTTTGGTGAACCAAAAATGCTTTTGTCAAAACCGCTAGAAAGAAAATGGAAAAGCAAACTAGTTTGGACTGAACTAACTAAAATTTGGCGAAGTGACCGGAATTTGATCAAAGGGTTTATTTTGAATTCAGTCAAAGGAGGTTATGCGGTAGCAATCGCAGGTCATATAGCTTTTCTTCCAAAGAGTCTTCGCAGAAATCGAAAAGTATTTCATAGTCAATGGAGAATCTTTTCCATTTTGAACATGAACTCAAAAATTGGCAATATCGTAGTAAAAGAAATTGGTGATGGCAAACTAGATTATTCTTCGCCAGCAAAACCGCGTCAAAAACAAGTAAAGCGTTTAGGCACAAAGCGGAAACACTTGCAAAACACGAAAAAAAACACATTTTTTCATGAAAAGACCGAAAAAAAAAAAAAGAAAAATTTCAGTTTTATTCCTATGGTCTTTACGACCCAAAAGACCAAACAAAGCTTAAAGCGCTTAGGCCCAAAGCCTCAAGCCCACACTGAGAAAACGCATGAAAATACGGAACGATCCATCACAAATAACGTATCTAGACTCAGAGATCAAGGCCGGGCAAGGAATTAAAGTTTGTTGGTGTGTTAACGCAGAGCAACTAAAGAACTGGGTTTGAAGAAAGGATGGCATGGAAATGACCAATTAGTGTGACTACAAGCGATTTATCATTGCCCCATATACCCATGTGGAAACTCGATACCTCGATGATGGAATGGATAGTAGTGGAAATATTAGTAGCTTTTAGTTAACCTATCTATTTATCATTCTATAAGCTTAAAAAATATTTTTTTTCGTCCAGACTCCAAAACAATCGTGGTGTTCGCTTCGTGTTATGTAGAATACTAATAACAAAATATATATATATATATTTTAATCATGATTCTAGTTTTTTCACCAATTTTTCCTTCTTCAATTTCTCATGAAAATCTGCGGCCCGTTTGGCAGGTTTTGCTTAAAGAGCTTTAACATTAAGGGCTCAAAGAAGAAAACAAGTTTTCTTCTCTCGTGATTCAATAAAAGTATTTGAATCAGCAAAGAAAAAGTAAAAAAAATGCCTCAACTAGATCAATTTACCTATTTAACACAATTTGTTTGGTTATGTGTTTTTTATATGGCCTTTTATGTATTATTATATAATGATGGATTACCCAAAATAAGTCGCATTCTCAAATTACGAAAACAGCTGATTTCGCATCAAAATGTAGGCACAGAGCCGAGCGATTACAGTGTTGAACAGGATGTTGTTTTCAAAGAATGCTTTGATACCAGTATATCCTATCTGTACTCAGGTGTATCTGGAGCATCCAAGTGGTGTAACGAAATGGTAAAAAGCTTAAATGCTAATCAATTAAAACGACTGAATAAATCTTATGTATGTTCCTTGGGAGAAATTAGTGTCTCACAAGTAATAAAAAAAAACGCACTTTCAATTATGAGTCCCTCTACTTATCATATAACTTCTTTAGCGTCACGTCAAACCGCAGCTCTTAACAAAATCTATGTTTTACGCGGACAAAGGAACACCCTAGTAAATATCAAGAACGGACCAAGAAAAAAGAAAAATACGAATGCGTGAATTTATTATATTTGCTATTTTAATTTTTAGTGTTTTAAGTTCAAAACAAATCTTAATTTATAATGAAGAAATTATTGTAGCTTTAAGTTTTGTAGGTTTTGTTATATTTAGTCAAAAAACCTTTGGTGAAACTTTAAAAGCTACTTCTGATGCGCGAAGCGAAGCTCTTCTTTCAGAATTACAGCAATTGATGAGTTCTCAAGAAGCTCTGTTGTCCGAGTTGAAGAAACAGCATGAATTACGTAGTATAAGTTTGCGTTCAAGTACGCAAATGATTGGAGAATCTTGTATAAATGATCTGCTTACGCGCTGCGCACCTAAGTGCAAACAGACAGTGCAAGCTGTGTTATGCCAACAAGTAGAGCAAAAGTTGAAAACACTGTTAGCTATTCAAGAGCAGTCTCGCAGCAGTTTACAAGAGAAGATAGTCACCTGTTTTCGCGAAACAGTTTGTGACGAATTTCGCTTTTCTAAATTGCGAAAACATCAGTCAAAACTAGTTCAACAAAGCATGGTATTATTGAAAGATGGAGTTCTGAAATGAACAATTTTGCACAAAGATGGCTGTTTTCCACGAACCACAAAGATATAGGGACTCTCTATTGCATTTTTGGTGCCATTGCCGGAGTCATGGGTACATGCTTCTCAGTACTAATTCGTATGGAATTAGCACAGCCTGGCAATCAAATTCTTGGCGGAAATCATCAACTTTATAATGTGTTAATAACAGCTCACGCTTTTTTAATGATTTTTTTTATGGTTATGCCTGCAATGATAGGTGGATTTGGTAATTGGTTCGTCCCGATTCTTATAGGTGCACCTGATATGGCATTTCCACGATTAAATAACATTAGTTTTTGGTTGTTACCACCGTCACTGTTACTTCTCTTAAGTTCTGCTTTGGTAGAAGTGGGCGCTGGTACCGGATGGACGGTCTATCCGCCGTTAAGTGGTATAACCAGTCATTCTGGAGGATCTGTGGATTTAGCCATTTTCAGTCTTCATTTATCGGGTGTTTCCTCTATTTTAGGTTCTATCAATTTTATCACTAGTGCGCTGTGCGAGGCTCGTTTTCAGTGAGGACTAATATGCATATTTCTACATGTATGTCTGACTCTCTTAAAGAAATACATGCAGCAGGCCAATGCGGCATTTTGGGTTAATAATCCATCATGTTTGCGAGCAGTTGGTCAATGGGGAGGCCAAAGGGGACTGCCCTCCTTGGTGGTATCCTTTAAGCAGGGTAGTAAGGGTTAGGTTAACCAACTTGATACGCACTCACTGCCTTGAAAAGGCTACATATCCCAAGCAGAATACGTCGGTATATGTGTGGTAGAGTAACCCAGGAAGCAATAGCAATCTGGGCGAAAGCTTTGACTGATGTAGTGAATGGTCATAGTTGTTGGACAGCCACGAGTGATTCTAACATAGGAACCGGCCTGAGCAATCAAGCAAGTGCGCAAGGACCTTAAACTACTGAAGGCTTTGACAAAGGTCAAAAAGAAAACACGAAAATAGGGCAACCACGGGAAGTAACCGCTTCACATCATCCGACAAATGATGCGCGGGCTCAGAGGTCTCATAGTAGCAAGAGGAAGGAAAGCAACCCAGCCAGAAAACAAAGGTGACTAGTCAGAAAACGATCCATAGTTCTTTTTCATCTGTTTCGGGCAAAGAAAGTTACTCTTGCAGGCCTCTTCAAACAAATCGGAAGAATGGTTAACAAAGCGACGCCCGTACATATGTTAAGTAAGATAGTAAACAATTGTAAAAATAACCAGGGACGCTATAATGGACTGAGAATAATTCTATCGGATCCTAAATTTCTGGTTTACTGCTATGAAAGTATCCAAGGTAAGCCTGGGGACATTACTCGTAAAACCAGCTTTCTTGGCTTTGTGGAAAAAGGTTCAGATGCCCCAACCCCTTCTACTTCTAGATTGCATGGGAACTGGTTTTTTAAACTCGCAGATACGTATACGCAAAGGCCGAATCATAAATGAATCTGCGCCAAAGGTAATCAAAAGATAAGACTATCACATCCAGATATCCATCATCCTGGCCTAATTAATAGGACTGCCCAATTATTGTGGCGTGGTTGATAAAAAAAATCTGCAAAAAGTGATATGGTTCTTAGTTCACTCATCCAAAGCCGGCTTGAAAATCGAAGTTCCGAACTGGGTTCAATAAAATTGGAGCTAAGCTTCAATGCCTTAATACTTAGAGTAGCCTGACGATTCCAAATAACTATAAGGTTCTACATGATTACAAGGTAAACAGCTACTCCAAATTAGGTTATGCAGGTTTAGTAGACCGAAAAATTTTACGAGTCTGGGTTAGGTCGGATTTGTGCCATCTGCGGTGATAGGAATATGGAAATAAATCATGTAAGGACTGTTTTAGACGTTTAAGTAAAAATTAGAATAAAAAACTGAGGTTACCTGATTGCCCAGAGCATATAAACGAAAGTAGATTCCATTATATAAAGCTCACCACGAAGCGTATCATGCAAAGAAGCTAGGAAATGCAGATAATATCATACTATCAGTCCTAGGCCTCTATTAAGTAACACATCCTTTGAGACGCACCTGATACAAGAATCTCAGCAATTGAAGTTTTCCGAGTGAGAGCTGTATGACAAAAAATTGTCATGTATGGTTCGGAGGGCAGCATAGACTGACCCCTATCTATTTTTAACATGCGTGGGCCAGGAATGACCATGCATAGATTACCCCTATTCGTATGGTCCGTATTAGTGACAGCATTCCTACTTTTATTATCTCTTCCAGTATTGGCAGGTGTATTTGCGCCTGACAAGGCAGCGATGTCTTGGTCGAATTTGACTATATGCTGGGAACTCTGCAAAGACGATCAGCAGGGAACGAACCATGATGGTTCGCCCTCAGAGACTATACGCCAAACATCTCTGGTCAAACCTACTTTTGCCATCCAGGCAAACAAAAGCTTGATGCCTATTTGGCCGGCTTGATTTAAAGTGATGGGTGCATGATCCTAGTGTTTGCAAATCCTTTGGCCTCGTGGTCAATGCGGGCTAAAAAAAAGGATATTGTGCGCATCAAAGCGGGTATGATTAAGAAAAGATGAAGATATAGTCCAAACTGCACCACAACGGCATGAAAAAAATCGATTTTTCTTGTGCTCCATTGACCAAAAGTGTGGAAATAGATTGGCAATTACCATGTTATTAACTGATAGGAACTTTAATACAACCTTTTTTGATCCTGCAGGAGGAGGAGATCCAATATTATACCAGCATCTCTTTTGGTTTTTTGGTCATGGGCGCGATTGCGCCAATAGAAAAGGTGGTACGTTGCCCTTACAGCGCTACCTAAGCGAGCACAGCTGTTCTGTGCCTCAAATAAACTATCTGCCTGGAATGCAGATAACTGGCAATGAGGTGGGATGTTTGGGAGTCGATGTCATGAGAAAGGTAGAGGATGGTGCCAGAAAAAGAAAAAAAGGCCCTTTTTCTTTTGTTTCAGTTTCAAACTCTTTTAGGTTAGACCCCGGTAATAGTAGGGATCTTTTGGGATTGGAGTGTGCCCTCTTTTCTCTCAAGGGTAAGATTTCACACGTTGCGTGCAAGAAGCCTTCGGCCCTTGCCCGGGCGGACCACTCGAGACCCAACATCTTTCGAAAAGACAGATATTCTATTGGTAGCGTTGCCCCTGTGGTGGAACTTTTTTCAAGAGCCGAAATGGGCATTTCCATTCAACTGGACATTGTTGATATATCCAAGTCAATGATGCTATCACAGGGTGAGATGAGACGTAAGGCTATACACAATAACATGTGGGTAAGGCTGAAACGTTTGACGTGGAAAGAGAGACGTGGCTTCTCTAATGGCTCAGGATCTCCAGACAGTCTCTTCACTGAATGGAAGGAGACCCGAAAAAAATCACGAATTATCGCCAGGAAAGCCGCGGTCATCATGAACGAGGGTCGGTGGCCAATGTTGGGAAAGAAATTTACAGCTATCCATAAATTAGTAAAGAACCAACAAAGGATCCTCTCTCTTTTAGCAGCTTCCCTGGGACTCGGAAACCCACTCCTGAAAGACTGCATGCTTGAAATCTGTACTCAATTAACCTCTCGAATAATTGCCGTAGATAATTTATATTATACTTCTGGAAGTCGAACTGCGGGAGTCGATGGTAAAATACTAGAAGCTTCTTCCCAAATCGGTCTAGTTCGTCGTATCTTTTGGATTAATCTAAAAAACTACAAGAGCTCACCCGTTCGCCATGTTTCCATTTTTGAACCAAAAAATGGTGAAAGGCTGCTAAAAATACCCACAATATTTGACAAGACCGTCCAGCACTTGTTCAAACTAGCTATTGAACCTGTAACAGAACCCTTTGCTGACAAATATAGCTTCGGATCTCGGAGGGGAAAATGTGCACACATGGCGATAGGTGAAATTGCTTACATATTAGACACGAGAAGGCAAAGAGTACGCAAAGTTGGCAATAAGAAAATGGAACAAAATAGTAAAAAGTTTGTTTCCAAATGCGTAATTGAGGCTGCTATAAAAGGCTTCTTTGGCCAAATATTTCACCAATGGATCTTAGAGAATTTTCCCATGCCTAGTAGTACAGAAATTGTACTCGAGGAATGGCTTAAGAGTCCAATTGAATATCAAGGGGAACTTGAAGTCTCGTTCCGCGGTGTCATAAGTCCTTTAATCGCGAACTTTGCCCTGGATGGCTTAGAAAAGAAAATAACTGGCGGACACCGGACCACTATGACTGATCCTGGAAGGACAGAATGGATGCAAAGGAAAGGCCATAGTTATCTCTTTAACCAGACCCGAAAAACAGACTCAGTCCGCCTTATCAGGTATGCTGATGACTTTGTCATTATTACTGATGATGAGACATTAGTGGAACGACTTTTTGAAAAAGCAAAAAGTTTCCTGGCGGAACGTGGCCTCCAATTGTCGTCAGAAAAAACGCGCATATTCCCGTGGAAGATCGGAGAGAGACTTAATTTTATCGGCTTCATATTCCACAATATCGATCGGGCTCGCTCTCATAGCCAAGTCACTTCCTCATGTAAGGTGTTCACTCGTGGGGGCCTCTACGTGTATCCTAATCCTAATAGGATAATGTTGCTGAAATGGAAAATAAAAAATGTCTTTTCTGAAAATATAGATTTCTCTCCTTATCAAATGATCAAATTGCTAAACCCAATTCTTCATGGTTGGGGCAACTACTTTGGAATTGGCAACTTTCTTCATACCTTCAGTCTGCTGGATCACTGGATCTGGCATAGAAGCTGGCGATATTTACATCGTAAATTCTCTAAAACTCCTCGACCCAGACTGGTTTCCCGATTCTATCAGGGGGTGCCCTCTCCCCGTGGCAGACTCTGGGATTTCCATGCTACTTGGACCGAGCCCAGTGTAGATGCCAAACGCCATTATGCTGACGTGATATGGATAACACTCCTTGCGTCTATGGTAAAAGAAGTTCCTGCTCATATGTTTCGAGCATCTCGTGATCTAGGTAATCCTTTTGTAGATTCAACCCCTTTTGATGAATGGAATCTTCGGATTCAAAGCTATCGGGAAATTTTGGTGGACGGGAAAGGTAATGAATTTAGCAAGCTATTCATCCGCCAGAAAGGTATATGTCCCGTCTGCAATCAAGGCTTAGGTTATTTGACTAGCTCTAATTTAGAGATTCAGGACCTGCGGCCTTTTTATAAGAACTCGGAAGTGCCTGGTGATGGTAATTTGTTGCACAAATCCCTTGTGCACTCTTGCTGTCTTGTTACAAAACATGCTTGAGGATAGACTACATAGGTTATGGGCATATTCCGCGAAGAGCCCAGTGCTTTGAGAGGAGCTCGCTGGGTTCTGTGGGGGGCTTTGCTGGGAACGGCAAAATCTATCCCGATCCTGAGGTCTATATTCTAATCTCGCCAGGATTCGGTATCATTAGTCATATCGTTTCTACCTTTTCAAGAAAACCCGTATTTGGTTATCTAGGCATGGTTTATGCCTTGATCAGTATTGGAGTTCTTGGATTTATTGTATGGGCGCACCACATGTTTACCGTAGGCTTAGATGTTGATACACGTGCTTACTTCACTGCGGCTACCATGATTATTGCCGTGCCTACTGGAATAAAAATTTTTAGTTGGATTGCTACCATGTGGGGAGGTTCAATACAATACAAAACACCCATGTTATTTGCTGTAGGATTTATCTTTCTGTTTACTGTAGGGGGGTGCGACGTGCTAACCGGAATGGATGACGTTTACTTCGCCATAACCCCAGAAATGGCGACAGACGGACGTATTCTCTCTCCAGTTGACGTGTAGGGGAGACCCCAGAAGCAAAGATGAGTAGGGTGAAAAAACCCCTCCTTTGGGGGCTTCCGAAAGGTGGTACCCTAAAAAGGCAACGGAAGGAACCAAAAACAACGAGGTAATTTGCACTAACGAGAGGCGAACCCGGTGGACCCCTTGCCGGGTCAACGCGTCAACTCTCTCGAAAATCTCGTACGTGGCCAAATGGCAGTAGGGTGCAAGCAATTCAAGGCTCAAGTAAGCCTCGCCCGCTATGAAGGACTTGAGGTTCCCAATCCCAACACCTAACCGGATGACGCCATTTCTGTCAAGCACGGGACAGCAGGTGACCCACCACTTCACTTTGCTGAGGAGGCCCTCGACAAATGAGGTTTGGAAAAATCTTTTTGCTATACCCTTGCTACGCGGGCCAGGCGCACAGGCGTGTGAGGACTTCACTAGTCAGGCGGATAACTAACCTGATAGCGAAAGAACTGCATTCCATTCTCAACAACGACAAAAGCAACCTTAACAACAACCTTAACCCTTGCAGATTTCTATTTCAAGGAGACCTGATCGAGTTGGCATACAAATGTTTTAGTCTTCGACCCTTGCATTTATTTAGCCCACGGTGTCATCGGAACTGGACTGCAAAAGCACCACTGAGCTCTGAAAGGGCATAGAACAAAATACTACGGCAACATCGACCATTTCATTTTGGTAAACCTGTTGAAAAAGAGATAGGAGACTTATACGATTCGTTTCGTTGGCGCGTTGAGCAAAATACGAGAGGACTACAAAGGCTGAATCCTAAGAGGAATATGCAACTACTATTCGTTCGTTGATAAGTTCTACCAATTAACAAATGAAATGAAACTCGTCATCAGGAGCTGCTGTGTTCGCACTCTAATCATACTAAAAAAAGCAAACGCCTTACAACTACAATGGGACGGATTAAAACAAGAGGCCGCAGGCTTCTCCAGAAGTGATATATCAACATCATTTTCCAGGGAAAGGAACTCGGAATTAAGTCAGAGGTGACTTTCTGGTGTTCTGCAGTTATAGAAGTCCGAACCAAGACAAGAAGAGCACACAAGTATGTTGGAAAACCCCAACCAAAAAGCTTGGTCCCGCTACGCCTCTTTTCAAAAGGCTACGCGGCAGATCTATACTGGACGATACCAGATGCCTAGTCAACAAATCCGAACCAATAAAGAGGACACAACAATAGCAGCGCAAGTTGAGCCAACTCGACAAGAACATCTCACAGATAAACGAGATGATGACCAGACTAAAAGCTCATGAAACTGAGAAAGTTGTTGAAGGGGCGCGGCAATATATAATATAACGCGGCAATATATAATATAATATATGTTGCGCCCTTGCTGCCGCGTTATTCTCTGGCTACACTTGCCAAGCTCGAGCACGAGAGAGCCGACCACGGAAAATACTTCTTCGGGCTCTCTCTCCTCGATCGAAAAGATAAACTCAGAGGGAAAAAAAGGAAAGCGGAGAGGCACCGCAGCCTCGTTCGACACGTCGGTACAGGCTATGAAACCCGTGCCAAGTCGTGAGAGAATTAAACGCGCGGGCAAGCCGTATGATGGGAAAACTATCATGTACGGTTACGAGAGAGGTGCACTAAAAGCGCAAGGGAAACCCAAAATTGGCCCCACGCGAGTAAGGGCACCTACTCTACTCTCACTGGAATAGTATTGGCCAATTCTGGGCTGGACATCGCTCTACATGATACTTATTATGTGGTTGCACATTTCCATTATGTTCTTTCTATGGGAGCTGTTTTTGCTTTATTTGCAGGATTCTACTATTGGATAGGGAAAATAACTGGTCTTCAATATCCAGAGACTTTAGGTCAAATTCATTTTTGGATCACTTTCTTTGGTGTGAACTTGACTTTTTTTCCTATGCATTTTTTAGGTCTTGCAGGTATGCCACGTCGCATTCCAGATTATCCAGATGCTTATGCTGGATGGAATGCCTTTAGTAGTTTCGGCTCGTATGTTTCTGTAGTAGGAATTTTGTGTTTCTTTGTAGTGGTTTTTTTTACTCTAACCAGTGAAAACAAGTGTGCTTCAAGTCCTTGGGCTGTTGAACAGAATTCAACGACACTTGAATGGATGGTCAAAAGCCCTCCGGCATTTCACACTTTTTCAGAACTTCCGGTTATCAAGGAAAGCATTTAGACGTCTTAGCAGATGGTGCCACTTAAGCACTTACCCGCTCTGCCCTCGTTGGACAACGTCCATTGGGGGGGCGGAGCCCCGCCTCGCCCCGAAAAGGAATGGCAAAAAGATATTCATTTAACAAGGGGCCCTGAAAGGGCCGCCAAAACTAATTATGACGTTAATGTAATCAATTTCTCAATTAATTGGAATATGGCAACTCAATTTGTTATGCTGGAGAAAAAGAAGACGATTAAATAACGAGGACAGATATTTGAACAGTTATGGCAAGAATGTATAGGTTGCCAATGCTTCTGACGTATTCATTAATATTAAAGGAGCACTCCGCATACGGTGCATAGAAGAGTGTAGAACGAAGAAGCTGTCAAACAAACAGCAGAAATTACTACTCGCTTCGACAAGAAGCAAGACCGAGCAAAAACTACAGAAAATTTTTGATAAATGACCAATAAAAAAAAAAGATAGTAGAAAGAAAAAAGACTAAAAATGAAGAGCACTGCTTCTTAATCGTGTCGCCAGTATTGATTATATTGCCTTTATAAGATAGGTTGGCATAATTTAGATAATTAATGAAAGAGACAGATAGATCATTAATGCTGACGGTGATGTAGATTACTGGCGGAACTTGAAAATAACGGGAATCCGCTCTTGATGGAAAAATTCTAGATATGACATGAATTTGCGGGAGCTAGATAGGAAGATATCTATATCTATTGTTATTCACAGTTGCTATCAAACAACTCCAACACTGCAGGATTGCTGCAGATTGTTCACATGGAGAGAAATGAAATAGGAATAGTAGTTGGTAACACCTACAACACTTCTCTTTTTTCAGAGCCGCATCCTACTGGGCTGCTAGTTTTCTTCGCCTAATCTAAGCCAACAAATTTTCTTGTAACTTTTCTCTTTGCGTTTTTCACTATCTGAGCTTAGATTAGAGGCCAAAGGTTTCTCACGAAGAAAAAAAAGGGCGTGAGCGGCCATAAAGACATCAAAAAATATATATATATTTTAGTTTAACGTAATTACTCGTACTAGACGAGCCAACGTACAATGTATATTTTGATGTGCATATCAACTGCCAGGGGAATTTCTATAAAAACATTTGGGTATAGCAGGACTTGAACCTGCGACCATTAAGTTAAAAGCCTAATGCTCTACCAATTAAGCTATACACCCAAAAAAATATATATATATTTTTTTTTATCATTATGGAATTTGATGATGATAAATTAGTAAAAAACAACAATGACCTGCGGAGCAAAAAAATATATATATATTTTGGGAATTCAAAGCGCAACGTGTTACGCATTCATTTCAGTCTAATTTTATTACTTTGGTTTTCTAGAATATAGGCTTAGTAGGACTCGAACCTACAATATCACCGTTATGAGCGGTGCGTTTGAACCAATTAAACTATAAGCCCTGGATTCGATATGCTAGTAAGCATATCGAATCAAACGTAACCTGTCGCCCTCGTTGACTATAGGTATAAGAGGCTGAGAATTAGATGAAAGAGGCCGCTCAAAGATTAGTGGCGTAGAATAACGCGGAAGCATT